TAGTGGATATAGTCATGATTCAACGGGTTAGGTCCACTTACTTTTTATTTTTTTTTTTTTGTTGTTGATTTCGAATCTTTATAATTGATTGGAATAATGGAAAATAGGAATATTTGGGAATTCAAGGAAACGACTTATCATGATTCATTAGAATCATGATAGATTATTTGAATCTATTCTAAGGATTAGAATAGAATCTAGAATAAAGTAATAGAATTTATATATTCTATAGAATGAATATATAAATTAGAGAATTAGAACTTCTAGAATCTAAATAATAAACAAATGTGCCACTATATAATTTGAAATTTTGAGTTTATAACTATAATTACTATTATATTATTCATTATAATAATAACTTGTTATAATTAAAGATAACTTTTTTATAATTGAATGAAATTATACGGTTTTTTTTATATTACAAAAAAAAAAAAAGAATATGTCGTCTATTCTCCCTTCAATCAAATATGAATACTACGGCTGGAGTTTTATGAAAAAAGCCAAAGCCCCTTATCGGATTTGAACCGATGACTTACGCCTTACCATGGCGTTACTCTACCACTGAGTTAAAAAGGCCTATTTGATTCAATTTCTGAATAAGCCACTAGCCACGATGCGTCTAGTGTATATAATTATTATAAATTATAAATACTAAGATATGTACATAAATATATCTTATCCACATAGTCGCTCATTCAGGAACGAAAAATTGGATTTATCTAATGAGTATAGGTAAAATGGTTTATCGATATTGGATTTGATCAATGCAATCAATTGTTTCATCATAAGACCGATCCTAATTAAATTGATGAGCCCCATCCTAACGAAATTCATTTGATTGATACATGTACATCCACGAATTGAACATGGATCCATTCACCGAATCATTGATAAAGCAATTCGACTTGGCGAGAAAAACAATTTTCAATAACTTGTTGATCCCTATCCCGCTCTTCTCCGGATTTCCAAATTTATCGTTTTTGAATTTCTTGGCTTAGTGTGAGATCGAAATATACCTACCTAATCTAATCTTAACAATGAGTGAAAGTATGAGAAATGGAGTTTAATCCCGTTTATAGCATATGGCAGACCAATCACTTCCCGAAGGGTACTAGCCTTCGTATTATATTTTTATTTAAATAATATTTGTTTTCTTTTAGAATATTTATTATTTTTGTTTTTTCATTTTTTAGACGTTTCTTCTAATCACTATTTTCATTTGATATTCTATATGTAATTAATATAACTATATATTATAATTTATGTATATTATTATAATTAATGTATATTATTTAAATTAAATAAATAAAAAAAATGCAATTCAATTTAAAATAAAAGAATTTCTATATAGAATTATATGGGGAATGGTGATTAGAATGAACGATTCATAAATATAAATCACAAATCAAAAAATTCTATGGAATAATGAAAGACAGAAAAATCCTTCGAATTGCATCATATTAGTCCATTATATTTATATTGACAATTTCAAAAAACTATTCATACTATGATCATAGTATGATGGCAGTCGGGCAAGTATGCCCCCATCGTCTAGTGGTTCAGGACATCTCTCTTTCAAGGAGGCAGCGGGGATTCGACTTCCCCTGGGGGTAGGGTACTACGAAAGGAAGTTGATCATGGATTATCAATAAGCTTGGAATTGATTCTTCCCGGGTCGATGCCCGAGCGGTTAATGGGGACGGACTGTAAATTCGTTGGCAATATGTCTACGCTGGTTCAAATCCAGCTCGGCCCAATAATTCGCGGATCCACCATAAAATGATATAACCCATTTGTCCTTCTACGGAAATGCTTGGCTTGATACGGAAGAATAAAAAAAAACTCTTTTTTTATTCATTGACAGATTGATTATCAATAAATTTGACAATAACGAAAAAATGACTATTAATCCACGCTCCTCTCACTAAAGTACATGTCTCCGCGCATATCAATCTATTACTCGCGTCTCTGTCTGTTAGAATATGACAATTCGAATCAAAAATCTGCATAGAAAGGTTTGAAGGAAATTAAATCAACAACATATGTTGTACACTTTATTTCCCTGGGATTGTAGTTCAATTGGTCAGAGCACCGCCCTGTCAAGGCGGAAGCTGCGGGTTCGAGCCCCGTCAGTCCCGATGGATCCAAATCCAATAAAAAAATACATCAATTCATCTCTTCCTTTCCTGTGAAAGAGAGAACAAATAACATAACTGCATTTTATTCCAAACGGGATCTCTCTTATTTTTTTTTTCACATTTTTCATCAAAAAAAATATGGGAATTTCTATTTCTTCAACGAGTACTGATTGATGGGAGAAAGACATATGTGACATATGTGAATTACCACAATTATTGGTAGCATCCTATTCAGGATTCGAAGGAATACCGTACTGGGTCTAACTTTTTTGATTACGCGCGATTTTTGTAATGGAATAGTACTATACGTTTCCGGGAAGCACATACACAAAGGGAATTTGGACGATACAAAAGAAATTGAACATAGTAAACTTTGATCTCATTTTTCGTCTTAAAGCAAAATATATCCGTTCTGGCTCCGATTTTGCTCAATTAGTAAATTAAATTACTAATTTTAATTTGAAATAATCTATCTCATTCAAATTTCACACTTATGATATATACGTCCCACTACTAATTCCTTTTTATAATTTCGCTGCTATTGTTTGCTTGAGTTTGTTTATAACCAATGTGAGGGTAAAGGTAGTCTGATGAGACTTCATCAGATGATTGCATTGGACAAGAGGGCAGTAGATTATAGAAAAGAAAGAATGCAAAAAATTAGAAATAAAAAAAAGTAAAGAAATTCTTGATTGCATCAGGAATCCCATTTTGTTTGAATTCGGTATGGATAAAAGATCTTCCTATGTTATACTATTCAATTCTCGACGCTGAATCGATTTGATAGCTCCGATATTGTTATTCATAATATTTTAATACGATTCGATATCATCGAGATGCAATGCATCCCATTGAATTTACAAGCGAAACATTTATCATCTCTATGGGATTAAATCCCGAGTTATTGCGAATAAAAAATGAAACGATGAGATTATGGAAGTAAATATTCTCGCATTTATTGCTACTGCACTGTTCATTCTAGTTCCTACCGCCTTTTTACTTATAATCTACGTAAAAACAATCAGTCAAAGTGATTAATTTGAATTAACCTTGAATTTTGAGTTCTTATCAATGATTGAAGATAAGAAAAATGAAAAGGATTAAAATTTCGCGTCTTAAATGAAATTGGCGGACTAGAATTATCAGTATTCTACGAGAGAAGTATTCTATGAGATCCGATAGTATGGTAGAAAGAAATATATGAATCCTTCTACCATACTATCTATTATTGTTATTGAAGTGTATAAAATTGTACTGTATAAAAATAGAGGTTGAATATAGATCAATTTGAATATAGATGAATCGACAATATATATCTTTCGATTTATATATAGATATCATATCAATTACATATATGTAATGTTAATTTAATATAATATACATAGCGGCCCAATTCTATTTCTTTGCTTCATAATTCATGTTGATTCCATCTGAAATGAAATAATCGAAAGGCCACTAATCTTTTTTTAGCATTCGAAAGAAGTAATTGATTGAGCAGTTGACAGATGATCCAGGGGTTCGGTTCCGTGGGAACTTGTTATCTTCGGATTTCGTTTCTAAAAGAATTAGCAAACCCCATCTTTAACGTTTGAACCATGATATGAAATGAGTTCCATAAAACAAGCATAAATCCTATTTTGAAAATAACTAAAATACTAATAATAATAAATAAAACAAGTGGTAAGCACGTAATATGTGGGTGGCTACCCCGAGGTACTATCTTATTATGAGGTAGTATATTATTATGCGTAGTATCTCATTGGACAACCACTATGTCTATGTTCTTTCGTGTCGAAAGTATGTATCCACAAAAAATCAAAGAAAAAAAAGTTTTGCAGAACGATCTATAAAATAAAACAAAAACAATCGATACAGTTTGATTCTTCAATTAGTAGTACTTCTAGAGTCCACTTCTTCCCCATACTACGAGTGAAAGATAAAATGTAAAGACTACCATTAAAGCAGCCCAAGCGAGACTTACCATATCCATGTGAATTATGTCCCCTATCTCTATGAATATAAAAGAATTATTCCATTATTGCTCACTAAAAATTATTCTTCACTAATAATAGTGGAATCACTAGCACATAGTCAAAAAGACATTCGGGCACAACACCATTGATGAAACAATCCAAAAAATCGAATTATAACAAGTTATTATATGATTTCTAGTATAATCGAAAAAATTAAGCACAAATAAATAAAAGAGGCAGAGAAACTCTTGGAAGTATCAAAGGAGTGTTAGTAACATGTAGGAATAATAAGACCTAGTCTTTCTTTTGTTGCCCTGCATTTCATTACATTAAGTAAAAAGTCTCAAAATAGAGAATAAAGATAGATCACTATCTATCACATACCCCTATTATTCCTTTCTCATTTGATCTAATCTTTACTGTCTCCCGATTGTTTCATAGAGACAATCGGGAGATGGGATGGCCTATTACATGCGTGACTAGAGCTTATCGAAAAGAAAGAATTTCTTTTTTTAAGATTCAATGTTTGTTGATGAGGCGGCACCCGGATTTGAACTGGGGAAAAAGGGATTTGCAGTCCCCCGCCTTACCGCTCGGCCATGCCGCCAAAACGATACAAAATATTGGATTGGCTCTATCTCTTCGATTGATAGTATCTTACAACACACAATATCTAAAACTAAAAACCGAAAAACTTTGCTTTCTTTTTCTATTGAAAGAAAATCAAAAATCAAATGGGGATTTTCGGTCACAAAAGAATAAATTCAGGACAAATGGGAACCGTTAACTTTAACTATTGACTGTGAATTCATAAATGATTCTTGGATTACAATTGAAAATTCGGTTTCCCTAATGATATAAGAAAAAAATCCCCAAATTGATACCTTAC